GCTAGCGTAGCTTAATACAAAGCATAACACTGAAGATGTTAAGATGGGCCCTGAGAAGCTCCGCATGCATAAAGGCATGGTCCCGACCTTATTATCAGCTCTAACCCAACTTACACATGCAAGTATCCGCAATCCCGTGAGTATGCCCTTAATCCCCTGCCCGGGGACGAGGAGCGGGCATCAGGCACAAATTTTTTAGCCCAAGACGCCTGGCCGAGCCACACCCCCAAGGGAATTCAGCAGTGATAAATATTAAGCCATAAGTGAAAACTTGACTCAGTCAGGGCTAAGAGGGCCGGTAAAACTCGTGCCAGCCACCGCGGTTAAACGAGAGGCCCTAGTTGATAATACACGGCGTAAAGGGTGGTTAAGGAAAGTAAAACAATAAAGCCGAATGGCCCTTTGGCTGTCATACGCTTCTAGGTGTCCGAAGACCAATTATACGAAAGTAGCTTTAAGAAAGCCCACCTGACCCCACGAAAGCTGAGGAACAAACTGGGATTAGATACCCCACTATGCTCAGCCATAAACCTAGACGTCCAGCTACAATTAGACGTCCGCCCGGGTACTACGAGCATTAGCTTGAAACCCAAAGGACCTGACGGTGCCTTAGACCCCCCTAGAGGAGCCTGTTCTAGAACCGATAACCCCCGTTAAACCTCACCACTTCTAGCCACCCCAGCCTATATACCGCCGTCGTCAGCTTACCCTGTGAAGGCAATAAAAGTAAGCAAAATGGGCACAACCCAGAACGTCAGGTCGAGGTGTAGCGTACGAAGCGGAAAGAAATGGGCTACATTTTCTACAATAGAACACTACGGACATGCAACATGAAATAGTGCTTGAAGGAGGATTTAGTAGTAAAAAGGAAGCAGAGTGTCCTTTTGAACCCGGCTCTGAGGCGCGTACACACCGCCCGTCACTCTCCCCTGTCAAAATGCAATAAAGATATCTAACACCAAAGCGCTGACAAGGGGAGGCAAGTCGTAACATGGTAAGTGTACCGGAAGGTGCACTTGGATTAAATTCAGGGCGTGGCTGAGTTAGCCAAGCATCTCACTTACACCGAGAAGACATCCATGCAAATTGGATCACCCTGAGCCAAACAGCTAGCTTAATTATTAATATATTTCAACAATATTTATAACAAAACATGGCCTAACGCCACAAACTAAACCATTTTTTTACCTGAGTATGGGAGACAGAAAAGGTCAAACCTAAAGCAATAGAAAAAGTACCGCAAGGGAAAGCTGAAAGAGAAATGAAACAACCCATATAAGCACTGAAAAACAAAGACTAAACCTTGTACCTTTTGCATCATGATTTAGCCAGTACCCTCAAGCAAAGAGACCTTTAGTTTGAAACCCCGAAACCAGGTGAGCTACCCCGAGACAGCCTATGTTAATTTAGGGCTAACCCGTCTCTGTGGCAAAAGAGTGGGAAGAGCTCCGGGTAGAAGTGACAGACCTACCGAACCTGGTGATAGCTGGTTTCCTGAGAAATGGATAGAAGTTCAGCCTCGCATTCCCCAAATCAAAGAATAAATCACTAAGATACTCAGGGAAATATACGAGAGTTAGTTAAAGGGGGTACAGCCCCTTTAACAAAGGATACAACCTTTACAGGAGGATAAAGATCATAATACATAAAATATACTGTTCTAGTGGGCCTAAAAGCAGCCATCTAGACAGAAAGCGTTAAAGCTCAGACAGAAAGAAATTTATTATACCGATAAAAAATCTTACTCCCCTAATTATATCAGGACAACCCATGCCTACATGGAAGAAATTATGCTAAAATGAGTAACAAGAAGACCTGCTCTTCTCCCAGCACAAGTGTAAACCAGATCGGACTAACCACTGGAACTTAACGAGCCCAACCCAAGAGGGCAATGTGAACAATACAGACCCCAAGAAGACCTCACAACCAAATAATCGTTAACCCCACACTGGAGTGCTATTTTCAAGGGAAAGACTAAAAGAAGGGGAAGGAACTCGGCAAACACAAGCCTCGCCTGTTTACCAAAAACATCGCCTCCTGCAACTAAATCGAGTATAGGAGGTCCAGCCTGCCCAGTGACTACGGGTTCAACGGCCGCGGTATTTTGACCGTGCAAAGGTAGCGCAATCACTTGTCTCTTAAATAGAGACCTGTATGAATGGCTAGACGAGGGCTTAACTGTCTCCCCCTTCCAGTCAGTGAAATTGATCTATCCGTGCAGAAGCGGGTATAATTATACAAGACGAGAAGACCCTTTGGAGCTTAAGGTACAAAATTCAACCACGTTAAACAACTCCATAAAAAGTACGAACTTAGTGGCATATGAAATTTTACCTTCGGTTGGGGCGACCACGGAGGAAAAATAAGCCTCCGAGTGGACTGGGCCAAATACCCAAAGCCAAAAGATACATCTTTAAGCCGCAGAATATCTGACCAAAAATGATCCGACTAATAAAGCCGATCAACGAACCAAGTTACCCTAGGGATAACAGCGCAATCCTCTCCCAGAGTCCATATCGACGAGGGGGTTTACGACCTCGATGTTGGATCAGGACATCCTAATGGTGCAGCCGCTATTAAGGGTTCGTTTGTTCAACGATTAAAGTCCTACGTGATCTGAGTTCAGACCGGAGCAATCCAGGTCAGTTTCTATCTGTAACGCTACTTTTCCTAGTACGAAAGGATCGGAAAAGAGGGGCCCATACTTAAAGCATGCCCCGCCCCTAATTGATGAAAACAAATAAATTAAATAAAGGGAGGGCCAAAACCCCTGCCGTCTGAAATAAAGACATACTGGGGTGGCAGAGCATGGTAAATTGCGAAAGGCCTAAGCCCTTTAAACCAGAGGTTCAAATCCTCTTCCCAGTTCATGCTAAACACCTTAATAAATCACCTAATTAATCCTCTCGCCTATATTGTGCCTGTCTTGTTAGCAGTGGCCTTCCTGACCTTACTTGAGCGAAAGGTACTAGGATATATGCAACTACGAAAAGGACCCAATGTAGTAGGACCTTATGGACTGCTGCAGCCTATCGCCGATGGAGTAAAATTGTTTATTAAAGAGCCCGTCCGCCCCTCAACCTCATCCCCCTTCCTGTTTTTAGCAACCCCCATCCTCGCACTCACACTCGCCATAACACTATGAGCACCCATGCCAATACCCCACCCCGTAATTGACCTCAACTTAGGAGTTCTGTTTATTCTAGCCCTATCCAGCCTTGCAGTATACTCCATTCTTGGATCAGGATGAGCATCAAATTCAAAATACGCGCTGATTGGGGCCCTCCGGGCGGTAGCTCAAACAATTTCCTATGAGGTAAGCCTTGGACTTATTCTTCTTTCAGTAATTATCTTCTCTGGGGGTTATACTCTTCAAACATTCAACACAGCCCAGGAAAGTATTTGACTCCTAGCCCCCGCTTGACCCCTAGCCGCAATATGATATATCTCAACCTTGGCGGAAACTAATCGAGCACCATTTGATTTAACCGAAGGTGAGTCAGAACTTGTATCAGGCTTTAACGTAGAATATGCAGGAGGACCCTTCGCCTTATTTTTCCTAGCCGAGTATGCAAACATTTTACTAATAAATACCCTATCAGCCGTTCTATTTCTAGGGACAACACATTTTCCAAGCATACCAGAATTAACAACAATTGGTCTTATAGTCAAAGCCTCATTCCTATCAATTATATTCCTATGAGTCCGGGCCTCTTACCCGCGATTCCGATATGATCAACTCATGCACCTCGTGTGAAAAAACTTCCTTCCCCTAACACTAGCTCTTGTATTGTGACACATTTCTCTTCCAATTGCACTGGCAGGCCTCCCCCCACAACTATAACTTAGGAACTGTGCCCGAATGCCTAGGGACCACTTTGATAGAGTGGCTAATAGGGGTTAAAATCCCCTCAGTTCTTAGAAAGAAGGGGGTCGAACCCATGCCCAAGAGATCAAAACTCTTAGTGCTTCCTCTACACCACTTTCTAAGATGGGGTCAGCTAAATAAGCTTTCGGGCCCATACCCCGGACATGACGGTTAAACTCCCTCCTCCATCAATGAACCCTTACGTACTTACAGTCCTATTATCCAGCCTAGGATTAGGAACCACCCTTACCTTTGCTAGCTCTCACTGATTACTAGCTTGGATGGGATTAGAAATCAATACCCTAGCAATTGTCCCCCTAATAGCACAGCATCACCACCCCCGTGCAGTAGAAGCAACAACAAAATACTTTTTAACCCAAGCTACTGCAGCAGCCATAATCCTATTCGCGAGCACAACAAATGCCTGAATCACAGGAGAGTGAGACATAAACAATATGTCCAACCCCATTGCTAGCACAATAATCATTACCGCCTTAGCACTTAAAATTGGATTAGCACCTATACACTTCTGGATGCCTGAAGTACTGCAGGGATTAGACCTTTTAACCGGCCTGATTTTATCAACCTGACAGAAACTTGCTCCACTTGCCCTCATTATTCAAACCGCCCAAACCATTGATCCTTTACTACTAACGGCCCTAGGACTTATATCAACACTAGTTGGTGGGTGAGGCGGCTTAAACCAAACCCAGCTCCGAAAAATCCTAGCTTATTCCTCAATCGCGCACATAGGCTGAATAATCATTGTGCTCCAGTATGCCCCCCAACTCACCCTTCTTGCGCTACTAACGTACATCTTTATAACATCCGCAGCATTTCTCACCCTAAAAAGTTCATCTGCCACAAAAATTAGTACCCTCGCAGTAGTGTGATCAAAAAACCCTATTTTAACAACAACAACCGCCCTAGTGTTACTATCTCTAGGGGGCTTACCCCCACTTACAGGATTTATACCAAAATGGTTAATTCTACAAGAACTAACAAAGCAAGATCTTCCCCTCATCGCCACAATTATAGCCCTTGCTGCGCTTCTTAGCCTATATTTTTACTTACGCCTATGTTATGCCATAACATTAACCATCTCTCCTAATACTACCAACTCGACTACTCCCTGGCGAGTACAAACAACTCAGACCTCCTTACCCTTAGCCCTTTTCACCATGATAGCATTAAGCCTCCTGCCAGTATCCCCGACTATTGTAATACTGGTCACCTAGGGACTTAGGATAGCATAAGACCAAGAGCCTTCAAAGCCCTAAGCAGAAGTGAGAATCTTCTAGTCCCTGATTAAGACCTACAAGAGTCTATCTTGCATTTTCTAATTGCAAATCAAATGTTTTTATTAAACTAAGGCCTTTCTAGATGGGAAGGCCTCGATCCTACAAACTCTTAGTTAACAGCTAAGCGCTCAAACCAGCGAGCATCCATCTACTTTTCCCGCCTGTTGGCCTAAAAAGGCGGGAAAAGCCCCGGCAGGGTATTACTCTGCGTCTCTGGATTTGCAATCCAACATGTTTCTTCACCACGGGGCTGTGATAGGGAGAGGACTTAAACCTCTGTCTTCGGGGCTACAACCCACCGCCTAGGCACTCGGCTACCCTACCTGTGGCAATTACGCGCTGATTCTTTTCTACAAACCACAAAGACATTGGTACCCTTTATCTTGTATTTGGTGCCTGAGCCGGAATAGTGGGGACCGCCTTAAGCCTTCTTATTCGGGCCGAACTAAGCCAACCCGGATCACTTTTAGGCGATGATCAAATTTATAACGTTATCGTTACCGCCCACGCCTTCGTAATAATTTTCTTTATAGTAATGCCAATTCTTATTGGGGGATTTGGAAACTGACTCGTACCATTAATGATCGGAGCACCCGATATAGCATTTCCACGAATAAATAATATAAGCTTCTGACTTCTACCTCCATCATTCCTATTACTATTAGCCTCCTCTGGTGTCGAAGCCGGAGCTGGAACAGGGTGAACAGTGTACCCGCCACTTGCAGGCAACCTTGCCCATGCCGGCGCATCAGTAGACCTAACAATCTTCTCACTTCACCTAGCAGGTGTATCATCAATTTTAGGAGCAGTAAACTTTATTACTACAATTATTAATATGAAACCCCCAGCCATTTCCCAATACCAAACACCCCTCTTTGTATGATCCGTACTTGTAACAGCTGTCCTCCTTCTTCTGTCATTACCAGTCTTAGCTGCCGGGATTACAATGCTTCTTACAGATCGAAATCTTAATACCACATTCTTTGACCCAGCAGGAGGAGGAGACCCAATCCTATATCAACACTTATTCTGATTCTTTGGTCACCCAGAAGTTTACATTCTTATTTTACCAGGGTTTGGTATTATCTCCCATGTCGTAGCCTACTACTCCGGTAAAAAAGAACCATTTGGCTATATAGGAATGGTTTGAGCTATAATGGCTATTGGCCTACTTGGGTTTATTGTTTGAGCCCACCACATGTTCACTGTCGGAATAGACGTAGACACCCGCGCCTACTTTACATCTGCAACAATAATTATTGCCATCCCAACCGGTGTGAAAGTGTTTAGCTGACTTGCCACACTTCACGGAGGCTCTATTAAATGAGAAACCCCTTTGTTATGAGCCCTAGGATTCATTTTCCTATTTACAGTCGGAGGATTAACAGGAATTGTACTAGCTAACTCATCACTTGATATTGTTCTTCATGACACATACTACGTAGTCGCCCACTTCCACTATGTACTATCAATGGGTGCTGTATTTGCCATCATAGCAGCTTTCGTTCACTGATTCCCCCTATTCTCAGGATTTACGTTAAATGACACCTGAACAAAAATCCACTTTGCGGTAATATTTATTGGTGTAAATCTTACATTCTTCCCACAACATTTCCTAGGTCTAGCAGGTATACCACGACGATATTCTGATTACCCAGATGCCTACGCCCTATGAAACACAGTATCATCTATTGGCTCACTAATCTCATTAGTAGCAGTAATTATATTCCTATTTATTCTCTGAGAAGCCTTCGCCGCTAAACGAGAAGTATCTTCAGTAGAGCTAACTATAACAAACGTAGAATGACTTCATGGCTGCCCTCCACCTTACCACACATTCGAGGAACCAGCATTTGTCCAAGTTCAATCAAATTAACGAGAAAGGGAGGAATTGAACCCCCATGTACTGGTTTCAAGCCAGTCACATAACCACTCTGTCACTTTCTTCTAAAGACATTAGTAAAATGTGCATATTACATCACCTTGTCGAGGTGAAATTGCAGGTTAAACCCCTGTATGTCTTAAACCCAAAATTTAATGGCACATCCCACACAACTAGGATTCCAAGACGCGGCATCACCCGTTATAGAAGAACTACTTCACTTCCATGACCACGCCCTAATAATTGTATTTTTAATTAGCACTTTAGTGCTTTATATTATTGTTGCGATAGTCTCGACCAAGCTTACCAATAAGTATATTTTAGACTCCCAAGAAATCGAAATTGTATGAACAGTCCTACCAGCTGTCATCCTAGTTTTAATTGCTCTGCCCTCCCTTCGTATTTTATACCTTATAGATGAAATCAATGACCCCCACCTAACAATTAAAGCCATAGGACACCAATGATATTGAAGCTACGAATACACCGACTACGAAGACCTAGGATTTGACTCCTACATAATTCCAACCCAAGATCTTACACCAGGTCAATTCCGACTCCTAGAAACAGACCACCGAATAGTAGTCCCAATAGAGTCGCCAGTTCGAGTTTTAGTATCCGCTGAAGACGTACTACACTCTTGAGCCGTCCCATCTTTAGGCGTAAAAATAGACGCAGTACCTGGACGACTAAACCAAACTGCCTTCATTGCCTCACGCCCAGGTGTATTCTATGGACAATGCTCTGAAATCTGTGGTGCCAACCACAGCTTTATGCCTATTGTAGTTGAAGCTGTCCCACTAGAACACTTCGAAAGCTGATCATCACTAATACTAGAAGACGCCTCACTAGAAAGCTAATTATTGGACAAAGCGTTGGCCTTTTAAGCCAAAGTTTGGTGACTACCGACCACCTCTAGTGAAATGCCCCAACTCAACCCTAATCCTTGATTCGCAATTCTAGTATTTTCATGAATCGTCTTCCTCACTATTATCCCAACCAAAGTCTTAGGCCACACAGCACCAAACGAACCAACTCCAATGAGTGAAGAAAAACATAAAACTGAATCCTGAAACTGACCATGATAGCAAGCTTTTTCGATCAATTTGCAAGCCCATCCTTCCTAGGAATCCCACTCATTGCCGTTGCAATTGCACTCCCATGAGTACTATTTCCTACACCACCATCTCGATGAGTAAATAACCGACTTATTACCATTCAAACATGATTTATTAACCGATTTACTAACCAACTAATATTACCACTAAACGTAGGAGGACATAAATGAGCACTGCTACTAGCCTCTCTAATAGTATTTCTTATTACTATTAATATACTAGGCCTTCTCCCATATACTTTTACACCCACGACACAGTTATCCTTAAATATAGGACTTGCTGTGCCACTATGACTTGCCACAGTAATTATTGGTATGCGAAATCAACCAACAGTTGCCCTCGGACATCTTCTACCAGAAGGAACTCCCATTCCACTAATTCCTGTACTAATTATCATCGAAACAATTAGCCTATTTATTCGACCACTAGCATTAGGAGTACGACTTACAGCTAACTTAACCGCAGGGCATCTACTAATTCAACTCATCGCCACAGCCGTATTTGTATTATTACCTATAATGCCAACAGTAGCAATTCTAACCGCCGCTGTTCTTTTCCTACTAACACTACTGGAAGTTGCAGTAGCAATGATTCAAGCCTATGTATTTGTGCTTCTCCTAAGCCTCTACCTGCAAGAAAACGTTTAATGGCCCACCAAGCACATGCATATCATATGGTTGATCCAAGCCCATGACCACTAACCGGAGCCGTCGGTGCTCTATTAATAACATCCGGCCTAGCAATCTGGTTTCACTTCCATTCAGTAACACTATTAACTCTTGGACTAATTCTTCTACTTCTTACAATGTTCCAATGATGACGTGATATTATCCGAGAAGGAACTTTCCAAGGACACCACACACCGCCAGTACAAAAAGGACTACGCTACGGAATAATTTTATTTATTACTTCCGAGGTATTTTTCTTCCTGGGGTTCTTCTGAGCCTTTTATCATTCAAGCTTAGCACCAACACCTGAACTAGGAGGATGCTGACCCCCGACAGGAATTACCACCCTAGACCCATTTGAAGTACCCCTCCTCAACACCGCTGTTCTATTAGCATCAGGGGTAACAGTTACATGAGCCCATCACAGCATTATGGAGGGCGAACGAAAACAAGCCATTCAATCTCTCACGCTTACAATTCTATTAGGATTTTACTTCACCGCCCTACAGGCCATAGAATATTATGAAGCACCTTTTACAATTGCAGACGGAGTATACGGCTCTACATTCTTCGTAGCTACAGGATTCCACGGATTACATGTTATTATTGGCTCAACCTTCCTGGCCGTATGCCTTCTCCGCCAAATCCAATATCACTTTACATCTGAACATCATTTCGGCTTTGAAGCCGCTGCCTGATACTGACACTTTGTAGACGTAGTGTGACTATTCCTTTACGTATCCATCTATTGATGAGGCTCATATCTTTCTAGTATTAAAGTTAGTACAAGTGACTTCCAATCATTTAGTCTTGGTTAAACCCCAGGGAAAGATAATGAATCTAATTACAACTATTTTTATTATTACAGTAGCCCTATCATCAATTTTAGCAATTGTATCTTTCTGACTACCACAAATAAATCCAGACGCAGAAAAACTCTCTCCTTATGAGTGCGGGTTTGACCCGTTAGGATCTGCCCGATTACCCTTCTCTCTCCGATTCTTCTTAGTAGCAATTCTATTCCTCTTATTTGACCTAGAAATTGCCCTTCTCCTTCCTCTCCCCTGAGGAGACCAACTTCACAGCCCAACCGGAACATTCTTTTGAGCTACTACAGTCCTAATCCTATTAACCCTTGGATTAATTTACGAATGAACCCAAGGAGGTCTAGAATGAGCAGAATAGGGAGTTAGTCCAAAAAAGACCTCTGATTTCGGCTCAGAAAATCGTGGTTAAACTCCACGACCCCCTTATGACACCAGTACATTTTAGCTTTAGCTCAGCCTTTATTTTAGGGCTTATAGGATTAGCATTCCATCGCACACATCTACTCTCTGCGTTATTATGCCTAGAAGGGATGATACTATCCCTATTTATTGCACTGGCCCTATGAGCTCTACAATTCGAATCAACAAGCTTCTCTACAGCCCCTATACTACTACTAGCTTTTTCTGCCTGTGAAGCAAGTACAGGCCTCGCACTCTTAGTAGCAACGGCCCGAACCCACGGCACTGACCGCTTACAAAACCTTAATCTCCTCCAATGCTAAAAGTATTAATTCCCACAATTATATTATTTCCAACAATCTGATTAGTTTCCCCTAAATGACTATGGACGGCTACAACTACTCATGGCCTCTCAATTGCCCTAATTAGCCTTACATGACTTAAGTGAACATCAGAGACCGGATGAACCACATCCAGCTCATATTTAGCCACAGATCCCCTATCCACCCCACTTTTAGTATTAACATGCTGACTCCTCCCGCTAATAATTTTAGCCAGCCAAAATCATATCAATCCCGAACCAATCAGCCGACAACGCCTTTATATTACGCTTCTTACCTCACTACAAACTTTTCTAATTATAGCATTCGGCGCTACAGAAATCATTATATTCTATATTATATTTGAAGCTACACTCATTCCAACCTTAATTATCATTACCCGATGAGGTAACCAAACTGAACGCCTCAGCGCAGGTACCTACTTCCTGTTTTACACCCTAGCCGGATCCCTTCCACTTCTAGTTGCCTTACTCTTACTCCAACAATCTACAGGAACTTTATCAATATTAGTAATCCAATACGCCCAACCACTGCTACTCGACTCCTGAGGCCATAAAATCTGATGAGCAGGCTGCTTAATTGCCTTTCTAGTAAAAATGCCACTATACGGAGTACATCTGTGACTACCAAAAGCACACGTAGAAGCCCCCGTTGCAGGATCCATAGTGCTAGCAGCAGTTTTACTAAAACTCGGGGGGTATGGAATAATGCGAATGATAGTTATGCTAGACCCCCTCTCTAAAGAATTAATTTACCCCTTTATTATTCTAGCACTATGGGGTATCATCATAACAGGGTCTATTTGTTTACGACAAACAGACCTTAAGTCATTAATCGCCTATTCCTCTGTGAGCCATATAGGTCTTGTAGCAGGGGGCATTCTAATTCAAACCCCATGAGGGTTTTCAGGGGCAATCATCCTAATAATTGCCCATGGCCTAGTATCCTCAATACTATTCTGTTTAGCTAACACGGCCTATGAACGGACCCATAGCCGAACGATAATTCTTGCCCGAGGACTACAAGTAGTTTTCCCATTAACAGCAGTCTGATGATTTGTTGCTAACCTGGCCAATCTGGCATTACCACCCCTACCCAACCTAATAGGAGAACTTATAATTATTACAACCTTATTCAACTGATCGCCTTGAACCATCGCACTTACAGGATTAGGAACATTAATTACTGCAGGTTACTCCCTCTATATGTTCTTAATATCTCAGCGAGGCCCAACACCAAGCCATGTTATAAAACTCCCCCCATTTCATACTCGAGAACATTTATTAATAGCCCTTCATTTCATCCCAGTAATTCTTCTTGTGGCAAAACCAGAGCTCATATGAGGATGATGCTACTAGTAAGTATAGTTTAACCAAAATATTAGATTGTGATTCTAAAGACAGGAGTTAAAATCCCCTTACTCACCAAGGAAGGACAGAAATCAGTAAGTACTGCTAATCCTTATAACCGAGGTTAAAGTCCTCGGCTTCCTTACGCTTCTGAAGGATAACAGTTCATCCATTGGTCTTAGGAACCAAAAACTCTTGGTGCAAATCCAAGTGGAAGCTATGAGTCCAACAGCCCTAATCATATCATCCTCACTTATTTTAGTCCTAACGACCCTTATACTCCCTCTACTGATAACACTAAACCCAAACCCTCAAAAATCGGAATGGGCAAATACGCACGTTAAAACTGCCGTCAGCACTGCATTTTTCATCAGTCTATTACCACTTACAATTTTCCTAGACCAAGGAATAGAAAGCATTACTACAAACTGACACTGAATAAATACACAAATATTTGACGTAAACATTAGCTTTAAATTCGACCACTACTCCCTTATCTTCACCCCTATCGCCCTTTACGTCACCTGATCAATCTTAGAATTTGCACTATGGTATATACACTCTGACCCTAACATAAACCGGTTCTTTAAATATCTACTACTATTCCTAGTAGCCATAATCACACTCGTTACAGCTAATAATATATTCCAACTATTCATTGGTTGAGAAGGAGTTGGAATTATGTCTTTCCTACTAATCGGCTGGTGACACGGACGGGCAGACGCCAACACAGCAGCTCTCCAAGCCGTTATTTACAATCGCGTAGGGGACATCGGACTGATCTTAGCCATAGCCTGATTCGCAATAAACTTAAACTCTTGAGAGATTCAACAGATTTTCTTTTTATCAAAAAACTTCGACATAACAATCCCACTAATCGGACTTATCCTTGCAGCAACAGGAAAATCGGCCCAATTCGGCCTACATCCCTGGCTCCCTTCTGCCATAGAGGGCCCTACACCAGTATCTGCCCTACTCCATTCTAGCACTATGGTCGTTGCTGGTATCTTCCTATTAATTCGCCTTCACCCCCTTATGGAAAACAACGAATTAGCACTGACAATTTGTTTATGCCTAGGGGCACTAACTACCCTATTTACAGCTACTTGCGCTCTCACCCAAAACGATATTAAAAAAATCGTAGCTTTCTCAACATCGAGCCAACTTGGGTTAATGATAGTAACAATTGGCCTAAATCAACCACAATTAGCATTCCTTCACATTTGCACACACGCATTCTTTAAAGCTATACTCTTTCTATGCTCGGGGTCTATTATCCACAGCCTGAGTGATGAACAAGACATTCGAAAAATGGGGGGCCTTCATAAACTTATACCCACTACCTCAGCTTGCCTGACAATTGGTAGTCTAGCACTAACAGGAACCCCATTCCTGGCCGGGTTCTTCTCGAAAGATGCCATTATTGAGGCCCTAAACACCTCCTACCTTAACGCCTGGGCCCTAACTCTAACACTAATCGCCACCTCCTTCACTGCAGTCTACAGCTTCCGAGTTGTATATTTTGTAACCATAGGATCTCCTCGATTCTTGTCACTATCCCCCATTAATGAAAACAACCCGCTAGTAATTAACCCTATTAAACGACTTGCCTGAGGGAGTATTGTTGCAGGACTTATTATTACCTCTAACTTTCTACCCTCAAAAACACCTATCATAACAATACCTACTACCCTAAAACTAGCGGCCCTCATCGTGACTATCGTCGGACTTCTCGTGGCCATAGAACTTGCAGCCATAACCAATAAACAGGTTAAAATCACCCCCATAGCTCCTACACACCACTTCTCAAACATACTGGGGTACTTCCCTGCACTAGTACACCGACTCTCCCCAAAAGCTAACCTAACCCTAGGACAATCAGTTGCCACTAAACTAGATCAAACATGATTCCAAACCGCAGGACCAAAAGGATTGTCACTTACCCAAATAATAATAGCAAAAATAATGAGTGATATTCAACGAGGAATAATTAAAACATATTTGACTATCTTCCTTCTAACCGTAACCCTAGCAATTCTCTTGGTCCTTATCTAAACCGCTCGAAGAGTGCCACGGCTCAAACCCCGAGTAAGCTCTAACACCACAAGAAGTGTTAAAAGCAAAACCCAAGCACAAATAACTAACATTGCACCCCCAAAAGAATATATTATAGCTACACCTCCAACGTCCCCCCGCAACATAGAGAACTCTTTAAGCCCATCAATAATAACCCAAGAACCCTCATATCACCCTCCTCAAAATAACCCGGCCATTAAAACAACACCCAACAGATAGACTAGAACATATCCAGCCACCGAACGACTCCCCCAAGCCTCTGGAAAAGGTTCAGCAGCCAAAGCTGCCGAATAAGCAAACACTACAAGTATTCCTCCCAAATAAATTAGAAAAAGAACTAAAGACAAAAAAGATCCCCCACAACCAACTAATACCCCACAACCAACCCCTGCTGCTACCACTAAACCCAAAGCAGCAAAATAAGGAGTGGGATTAGACGCAACAGCAATCAAACCCACAATCAAAGCTACTAGTAATAAAAACACAAAATAGGTCATAATTCTTGCTCGGACTTTAACCGAGACCAGTGACTTGAAGAACCACCGTTGTAGTTCAACTACAAGAACAATAATGGCAAGCCTACGAAAAACTCACCCGCTAATAAAAATCGCTAACGGCGCACTAGTCGACCTCCCGACACCATCTAATATTTCAGCACTATGAAACTTCGGATCCCTCCTAGGACTATGTCTAATTACCCAAATCCTAACGGGACTATTCTTAGCTATACATTATACTTCTGATATCTCAACTGCGTTTTCATCAGTAACTCACATCTGTCGAGACGTAAACTATGGCTGACTTATCCGAAACCTACATGCTAACGGAGCATCATTCTTCTTCATCTGTATCTACATACACATTGCACGAGGCCTATACTACGGGTCATACCTTTATAAAGAAACCTGAAACATTGGTGTAGTCCTACTTCTTCTAGTTATAATAACAGCCTTCGTTGGCTATGTACTTCCATGAGGACAAATATCTTTCTGAGGCGCCACCGTAATTACAAATTTACTCTCAGCAGTCCCTTACATGGGAGACACCCTCGTTCAATGAATCTGAGGGGGCTTCTCAGTAGACAATGCAACTCTCACGCGATTCTTCGCATTCCACTTTCTACTCCCGTTCGTTATTGCCGGCGCAACCATCTTACACCTACTATTCTTACACGAAACGGGATCAAACAACCCAGCTGGATTAAACTCCGACGCAGATAAAATTTCATTCCACCCATACTTCTCATACAAAGACCTCCTTGGCTTTGTAGTAATACTATTAGCCCTCACATCTCTAGCATTGTTTTCCCCTAACCTACTAGGTGACCCAGAAAATTTCACCCCAGCAAACCCCTTAGTGACACCCCCGCATATTCAACCAGAGTGATACTTCTTATTTGCCTATGCCATCCTACGATCTATTCCAAACAAGCTAGGAGGGGTTCTCGCACTATTATTTAGCATTCTAGTGTTAATAGTAGTGCCAATCCTACACACCTCAAAACAACGAGGACTAACTTTCCGCCCCATGACCCAATTCTTATTTTGAACCCTAGTAGCAGACATGATCATCCTGACATGAATTGGAGGCATACCTGTAGAACACCCCTATATTATCATTGGCCAAGTCGCATCTATCTTATACTTTGCGCTCTTCCTTATTCTCATCCCGATAGCAGGATGAATGGAAAATAAGGCATTAAAATGAGCTTGCCCTAGTAGCTTAGTCTTAAAGCATCGGTCTTGTAATCCGAAGATCGAGGGTTAAATTCCCTCCTAGCGCCCAGAAGAGAGAGATTTTAACTCCCACCCCTGGCTCCCAAAGCCAGAATTCTAAATTAAACTATCTTCTGATAGTAACCCACATGGTAGTGCATAATATGCAAACTACCATGTACTGTGTTAGTACATATATATGTATTATCACCATTCATTTATTTTAACCTAAAAGCAAGTACTAACGTTCAAGACGTACATAGACCAAATCGTTAAAATTCAATAATAATTTATTTTAAATTAAGGATGAATAATCCCTTAAATTTGGTTTATCAAATTTAGCGTGAAATAAATAATAACGAACCTTGACCAACAGATTAATATTATGAGAGACCACCAACCAGTTTATATAAGGCATATTATTAATGATAGAACCAGGGACACAATACGTAGGTATGGTATATTATGAATTATTCCTTGCATCTGGCTTCTAATCTCATTGTACAGGACTGTGAACCCCACCCTCGGAAAATCTGACTGGCAAGGGATTGATGGTGTAATTACATACTCCTCATTACCCCACATGCCGGGCATTCTTTTATATGCATATGGTTCTTTCCTTTGGTTTCCTTTCACTTTGCATCTCAGAGTGCAGGCACAAACAATATATCAAGGTCGTACATTTCCTTGCTAGAATTAAACTAGGTTCATCATTGAAAGACATAACTTAAGAATTACATATTGCTCAATCAAGTGCATAACATATTCATCCTTTCTTCAACTAACCCTTATATATATGCCCCCCTTTTTGGCTTTTGCGCGACAAACCCCCCTACCCCCTACGCTCAGCAAATCCTGTTCTCCTTGTCAAACCCCGAAACCAAGGAAGGTTCGAGAACGTGCGGGCTAACAAGTTGAGATGTGGGTTAGCCATCCGCATTATATATATATATATATGCATTTCATATTAACCCATCGGAAAAATATGCCCAAATATTAGCCTAAAAAACTCTGCTAGCTTCCTTAGTAAATTTCTCAATGCTAAAAAATCCAACATTATTTTACC